AGTAAGGTATTAGATAACACTTGAACGACTAGGATTTAAGGTCCTATCGGTGACAAGCAAAGAGTCTTTTGACTCGCGGAGATGTAAACAATCAAGATCTCCGCGCCTCAGGGAAGATTGATTCGAACCTCCATGCCATACAGCAAGCAATGGATCTGGGACCTAGAGCGTTTACCACTTCACCCTCGAGGCAATGGACCTCAGTCCACTCTCCGTGGCCCCAAGGGGAGTGGATGATCCACCCTCATCTGAAAATCTGTTGCTCGATTTGGAATTTCCAGTTTTGGTTAACAGCCATTAGGATTTAGGGTACTCCCCGGGATTTGGGGTCCTGAGGTCCCTCAAGAGAGATCCCGAGGGGATGGAATGGGCCACTTCTTAACCACTTGAAATTTCGAGTTCGAGTAGTGCTTCTCGTCCTAGCCCTGGCTTGGTTAGAAAAGGATTGGGAAGTAACATAGTTATTCTAGCAAGATTCGCTCGGGATGTCAATACCTTACCAACAAACTCGGATTTTTCCTTTGTACGTTCTTCCATTTTCATTCTCAGCTTTTCTTGTTTCGTTCCCACATTCGATTAAGCTAACCGGACAGAACTTAATAAGTTCTAAACGACCTAAAAAACCGGCTAGAAAATTCATACCAATTCTCCTTAAGAATGAAGTAGGTTTAGTCAATAATAAAAGAGGTTCAACAGGAATCAATGGAGTCTCAACAGAGAAAAGTCTTCTATGTAGTGAACTTCCTATAGGGATGAAAGGACACAACCAAAAGAACTTTTTGAGAATCATTGCTGGTTTAGAAGAAAATAACATGTCTTGAAATGGAAAATTCATAAGCAGAAAAAAGAATAATAGGTAATCACAACAGGACCAATAGTATCGGCCATTCTTTTTGTAAGAGAAATCTCTCTAGATAGAAAACGAAAGGAAATCTCTCTGGATAAAAAACAAAAAAGGAAGAGGGGGGTAATAATCACAGGGCCGACCATGTCGACCTTTTCATCTGCAAAAACTTTTTCTTGTTTTTTTTTTGGTGAATCTTTTCTTTCTCAAAGGATTTCAACCCCTAAGAGTTCGAGACTACGGGATTCTAGAAAGGTACTTAGAGACAACAAAGTGTTTTCTCGAGCAGATTCACGAGTCAGGAAGAGCAAACCATCATGTTCTAAACTTAAAGGAATCCCTGAACGGTCAAGTAACATCTTCTTAACTAAAGCCATAAGGAGAACCAATTCGTGAGAAGCTAAAGCACGGGAAGTAAGCAGTCCTTCGTGATATCGACTCCGATGTCTCTCCTTTGGCAAAGGTTCAAACTTCCCAATCTTCTTTGATTGTTCTGCTGAATAGTTCGACCTAATCTTTTTGATTTCTTCGTTAATATTGCTCATTAAGCTATAGAAAGACCCATCGTCACTATTCCAATAACCTTTTCGATACTGATACCATTCCCTTTCCGGCAACCTGAATATCCACTTTTCTTTAAAACGTTCCGCTATCAATTGACTAATTTCTTCTTCCAAAGATTTCTCAGGGGACACCCCCCTTCCTTTTTCTCTTCCTCTTTCTACCAAATCTTTACTAAATCTTTGATTTTGTCCCTTTCAAGGGGGGGATTGCAAAGATATTGAGCTTGAAAAAGCAGGCTGCTCTTATCTAATCCTTTGTTTCTTTTCACTTGCTCGTAAAGAGTCTGGTTCCTTGGGGGATTAGCCCTGTGAATCCTTTCCATTCCTTTTTCTTTGAGACGAATTTGCTGCTTCTTGGGTCACATCCAGTATCTATTGGAAGCAAATAGCTCGGGAAATGACTGAGATCTTTGAGAGGCAACCAAGAGAGTGTTTCTCCTGAGAAAATTTCTCTTTCTGTTCCCCAAAATAGTAATTCTTCCTTGTAAAGCAAAACATTCTAAGGGGATCCCACTCTTACTTACTGTACTTCTGGTTAGATTTCCTTGCAGTTCCTTTCCCCATATATGCAATCCACCTGAGGGAGTTTTCTCTCTACTTAAATCAATCTTTTGTTCTTTCAAAGCTTTTAGGATTGCTGGTACTAATTCTAGAGTATCTAAATCAAGAATGGCTAGTGAGGAAGGTAGACTAGTAAGATCTAAGGCTATGGACTGACAAGAGTCATTAGGGCAAAGCAGTTGATAGTGAGTGGGATGGAGATGAGGGGATTCAACAGCTTACGGTATCTCACCATCTCTAGTAACCAATCCATTATTCCTGTATGGTCTACCTTACCTCCAATTAGATCATTAATGGACTCTACGTTTTGTCCAATTTGGCTTAGATTAGCAGGCATAGGAAGAAGGTTCCGCATGGATCACTCCATCATGTTCTTTGAGATTGACCATATCGATATCGATATGGTCAATCTCGATAGAGTCCAGAGTGATCATTGCAGGATTTTGGATACGAAAGGAAAAATACAAGTTAGGGGGGAGATAGAACGATACCTCGTGACCCATCACAGGGGCCAACTAGTTGTAACGAGAGGATTAGCTTGAAATGGAAACTATTCGGAGGGATTCCATTCTTTCGTGCGACAACCCGAAGAGAGTCTAGAATAGGGTATTCTGGGAAATTCCAATAATGGGGTCGATTGATACACCCGACGGAATTGATGCTGGTGCACGAACAATCATAGCTACTTCGATGGAACTCTTCGAAATTGAAGTAGATGAATAAATTAATGGATTTTGTGTATAAATTGTTGATGCGTTATCTCCCCCAGTGAACATTAATTTGATAATCTTCAGGTAGTAATAGATAGAAATAACACTTGTTATGATCCCTATCGGAACTGATGGGTACGAACCAGCCTTCCATCCATGCCAAAATAGGTAGAGTTTAGCGAAAAAACCTGCTGGTGGGGGGATACCCCCTAGAGATAGTAAACGTGGGACTAGAGAAAATGTTAAAACAGGATCCTTCATGTATAATCCCGCGTAGTCCCTGATATTATCCGTTCCAGTTCGCGAACCAAATGAAATGATACAAGCAAAAGTTCCTAGATTCATGAGTATATGAATAAACGTATAAGTTATCATGCTTGCATAGCCATTCTCGGGATCTGCAGCAATTATTCCGATCATAATATATCCCATTTGGCTTATAGAGGAATACGCTAGCATACGTTTCATGCTTGTCTGAGTCACGGCAATCAGATTTCCTGATACCATACTAAGAGTGGCTAATACTCCCAAAACCATATGCCACTCATTAGCGAGATGTGGAAAAAGAATACCGAAGAGTCGTGTAGATAAAGCTAGAGCTGCTACTTTAGAAGTCACGGAAAAGAAAGCAACGACTGGTGTAGGAGAGTCAGAGTCGGAAAGAAGATTCTCGGTCTTCCCGCTCATTCAGAACCGTGCATGAAGTTCTTACTTCACACGGCTCCTGGTTTAGGTGTTGAACTGTTGTTGCTCCCAGAACCTCCCTCGCGTCTGTTTCGAATCTACTCTTCCCTAGAGTAGTCAGTAGTAGTACGAATTGTTAACTTCTCGAGGAATCCCTTATCGTATTCATTTCTTGATCCACTTTTTGAATGGGTTGTTGTCC